CACCCAATATATATTAGAACCCCTTTTACTTGCAGGAGTACATCTTGGATCTGTCAATTATGTTATGGCCGGAGTCCTACTCATGGTGACCTGGTCGAGTTGGGAGAAGCCGTAGGCATTATTGCGGGTCAATCAATTGGGGAACCAGGGACTCAACTAACATTAAGAACTTTTCATACCGGCGGAGTATTCACAGGTGGTACTGCGGAACATGTACGAGCTCCCTCTAATGGAAAAATCAAATTTGATGAGGATTTGGTTCATCCCACACGTACCCGTCATGGGCATCCTGCTTTTCTATGTTTTATAGACTTGTATGTAACTATTGAGAGTCGAGATATTCTACATAATGTGAATATTCCAACAAAAAGTTTGATTTTAGTTCAAAATGATCAATATGTAGAATCAGAACAAGTGATTGCCGAGATTCGTGCCGGAACGTCTACTTTTCATTTTAAAGAAAGGGTTCAAAAACATATTTATTCTGAGTCAGAAGGAGAAATGCACTGGAGTACTGATGGCTATCATGCGCCCGAATATCCATATAGTAATGTTCATCTATTACCAAAAACAAGTCATTTATGGATATTAGCAGGAGGTCTATGCAGATCCAATATAGTGTCTTTTTCACTCCACAAGGATCAAGATCAAATGAATGCTAATTCTTTTTCTCTCGAAGAAAGATATATCTTTGATCTCTCACTGACTAATGATCAAGCAAGACATAAATTGTTGGATACCTTTGGTAAAAAAGATAGGGAAATTCTTGACTATTCAAAACCTTATCGAATCATATCCAAGGGTCATTGGAATCTCATAGAGCCTTCTACTTCTATTCGTCAAGAGAATTCCTTGGCTAAAAAGCGAAGAAATAGATTCGTGATTCCCTTACAATATGATCAAGAACAAGAAAAGAAACTAAAACCCTGTTTTGGTATTTCGATTAAAATACCTATAAATGGTATTTTACGTAGAAATAGTATTCTTGCTTATTTTGATGATCCACGATACAGAAGAAGCAGCTCGGGAATTACTAAATATGGGATTGTCGAAGTAGATTCAATCGTAAAAAAAGAGGATTTTATTGAGTATCGAGGAGCAAAAGAATTTTTTAGTCCGAAATACCAAATGCAAATGAAAGTAGATCGTTTTTTTTTCATTCCCGAGGAAGTGCATATCTTACCCGGATCTTCGCCCATAATGGTCCGGAACAATAGTATCATTGGAGTAGATACACGACTTGCTTTAAATATGAATGCAAGAAGTCGAGTAGGTGGATTAGTCCGAGTGGAGAGAAAAAAAAAAAGTATGGAACTGAAAATCTTTTCTGGAGATATTCATTTTTCTGGAGAGGTGGATAAAATATCTAGGCACAGTGGCGTTTTGATACCACCAGGAATGGAAAAAAAGAATTCTAAAGGATCAAAAAAATTGAAAAATTGGATCTATGTCCAACGAATTACACCTACCAAAAAAAAGTATTTTGTTTTGGTTCGGCCCGTAGTCACATATGAGATAGCTGATGGGATAAATTTAGCAACACTTTTCTCTCAGGATCTCTTGCAGGAAAAGGATAATGTACAACTTCGAATTGTCAATTATATACTTTATGGAAATGGCAAGTCAATTCGAGGAATTTCTCACACAAGTATTCAATTAGTTCGGGCTTGCTTAGTATTGACTTGGGACCAAGAACAAGAAAAAAAGAGTTCTATAGAAGAAGAGGTTCATGCTTCTTTTGTTGAAATAAGGGCAAATGATCTGCTTCGTGATTTCATCCGAATTGAGTTAGTAAAATCCACTATTTCGTATACCGAAAAAAGGTATGATACGGCAGGTTCAGGATTGATTTCCAATAATGAATTAGATCGTGCCGATCTAAATCCTTTTGATTCCAAGGCGAAGATTCAATTATTTCCCCAACATCAAGAAACTCTTGGTACGTTGTTGAATCGAAATAAGGAATGCCAATCTTTCATAATTTTGTCATCATCCAATTGTTTTCGAATTGGCCCCTTCAATACTTCGAGATATAAGAATGCGACAAAAGAATCGGATCCCCTGACTCCCATTAGGGATTTTTTGGGTCCTTTAGGTACTATTGTGCCTAAAATAGTAAATCTTCGTTCATCTTACTATTTAAGAACTTATAATCAAGTCTTTTTAAAGAAATATTTTTTACTTGAAAAATCTCAACAGACTTTCCAAGTGCTTCAAGTACGTCCATTTCAATACTGTTTCCTAGATGAAAATAGTAGTATTTATAATCCCGATCCATTCAGTAACATCATTTGGAATTCATTCCATTTGAATTGGTGTTTTCTCCATCACGATTCTTGTGAAGAGGCATGGACAATAATTAGCCTTGGACAATTCCTTTGTGAAAATGTATGTCTATTGAAATACGGATCACACATAAAAAAATCTGGTCAAATTTTTATTGTTCATGTTGATTCTTTAGTTATAAGATCCGCTAAGCCCTATTTGGTCACTCCAGGAGCAACTGTCCATGGCCATTATGGTGAAACCTTTTATGAAGGAGATACCTTAATTACATTTATATATGAAAAATCGAGATCTGGTGACATAACGCAAGGTCTTCCAAAAGTGGAACAAATCTTAGAAGTTCGTTCAATTGATTCAATATCGATGAACCTCGAAAGAAGAGTTGAAGGTTGGGACGACCGTATCCGAAGGATTCTTGGGATCCCCTGGGGATTCTTTATTGGAGCTGAACTAACCATAGCCCAAAGTCGTATCTCTTTGGTTAATAAGATCCAAAAGGTTTATCGATCCCAGGGGGTGCAGATCCATAATAGACATATAGAGATTATTGTACGTCAAGTAACATCAAGAGTTTTGGTTTCAGAAGATGGAATGTCTAATGTCTTTTTACCTGGGGAATTTATTGGATTGTTGCGAGCAGAGCGAGCAGGGCGTGTTTTGGACGAAGCGATCTGTTATCGGGCAATCTTATTGGGAATAACGAAGTCATCTCTGAATACTCAAAGTTTCATATCCGAAGCGAGTTTTCAAGAAACTGCTCGAGTTTTAGCAAAAGCTGCTCTACGAGGTCGTATTGATTGGTTGAAAGGCCTGAAAGAGAACGTTGTTCTGGGGGGAATTATACCGGTTGGTACCGGATTCAAAAAATTAGTACATCGTTCAAAGCAAGACAAAAACATTCATTTGAAAATCAAAAGGAAGAATCTATTCGAGTTGGAAATGGGAGATATTTTGTTACACCATAGAGAATTATTTTGTTCTTGTGCTCCAAACACTTTCCATGAGACATCAGACCAATCATTTACGTAATGTAATTTACTAATTCCTAACAATAGGTTCATTCTTTTTACTTTAACTCTCTGGTCCGATTATGGATTTCGTAATCAATCAATGAAATAAAAAAGAAAGAATTAAATTCATGGTTTGGGTCGTAGATTAATGGTCAATCCTGGTAGAAGGTTCCGTCGGAACAATTATTTATTTCACAAGGTACTGAATCTCTTTGAAAAAAAAAAGAAAAAGAGAAAGTGTGGGAAAATGGGAAGACGATATTGGAACATCAATTTGGAAGAAATGATGGAAGCAGGAGTTCATTTTGGTCATGGTACTAATAAATGGAATCCTAGAATGGCTCCTTACATCTCTGCAAAGCGTAAAGGTATTCATATTACAAATCTTACTATAACTGCTCGTTTTTTATCAGAAGCCTGCGATTTAGTTTTTGATGCAGCAAGTAGGGGAAAAAAATTCTTAATCGTTGGCACCAAAAAGAAAGCAGCGGATTTAGTAGCATCAGCAGCAATAAGGGCTCGATGTCATTATGTTAATAAAAAATGGCTTGGCGGTATGTTAACGAATTGGTCTACTACAGAAACAAGACTTCAGAAGTTCAGGGACTTAAGAGCAGAACAAAAGATGGGGAAACTCAATCGTCTCCCCAAAGGAGATGCAGCAATGTTGAAGAGAAAGTTATCTACCTTGCAAACATATCTGGGTGGGATCAAATATATGACGGGATTGCCCGATATTGTAATTATCGTTGATCAGCAAGAAGAATATACGGTTCTTCGAGAATGTGTCATTTTGGGTATTCCGACGATTTGTTTAATCGATACAAATTGTGACCCAGATCTTGCAGATATTTCTATTCCGGCCAACGATGATGCTATAGCTTCGATCCGATTGATTCTTACCAAATTAGTATCTGCAATTTGTGAGGGCCGTTCTAGTTACCTAAAAAATGGTTGATTATCTTATCATTAATCTTATCATTAAGAAGAAGAAAGAAGAAGATTAGTTTGTTTTTGGTGAACTCTCTTTAATTGTTACTATTTTGGTTTGCATCTTTTGGAGTTTGAACTATGTTTTGAATATTGAATAATATTTAAGATTTAAAACATAAAATGATTGGTATTTCTTTTTATGTGATTTCCGAAATATACGATTCATGACTTAAATTCATGAATGAACATAGATGAATTGAGAAAGAGATGGTTGAATCAAAATAATTACTTTTTTGAATCTGTTAGAGGACAATATGAATGTTATACCATGTTCCATTCAAACACTCAAAGGGTTATACGATATATCAGGTGTAGAAGTAGGCCAACATTTATATTGGCAAATAGGAGGTTTACAAATTCATGCCCAAGTACTTATCACTTCTTGGGTTGTAATTGCTATCTTATTAGGTTCAGTCATCATAGCTGTTCGGAATCCACAAACCATTCCGACCGACGGTCAGAATTTCTTCGAATATGTCCTTGAATTTATTCAAGACTTGAGCAAAACTCAGATTGGAGAGGGGTATGGTCCTTGGGTTCCATTTATAGGAACGATGTTCCTATTTATTTTTGTTTCTAACTGGTCAGGTGCTCTTTTACCTTGGAAAATCATAAAGTTACCTCAAGGAGAGTTAGCTGCGCCCACGAATGATATAAATACTACTGTTGCTTTAGCTTTACCTACGTCAGTGGCATATTTCTATGCGGGTCTTAGCAAAAAAGGATTGGGATATTTCGGGAAATACATTCAACCAACTCCAATACTTTTACCAATTAATATTCTAGAAGATTTCACAAAACCTTTATCTCTTAGTTTTCGACTTTTCGGGAATATATTGGCTGATGAATTAGTGGTTGTTGTTCTTGTTTCTTTAGTGCCTTCAGTAGTTCCTATACCTGTCATGTTTCTTGGATTATTTACAAGTGGTATTCAAGCTCTTATTTTTGCAACTTTGGCTGCGGCTTATATAGGTGAATCCATGGAGGGTCATCATTGACTAACTTTCGAAATAGTCTTTTTTGAAGCTTATCCCAATTCAAGCAATGCGGTGCGGGAGTTCAATATAATCCACTACTGGGTTGGATAAGAAAATTCAAATAGCTACATGTATGTATATATGAAGAAAGATAGATGATATTGCAGAAATTGGAATAGAAAGAAGGGTTGGGGATCCTACTACATATATGTATATGTAATGCCTATGAGTATCAATCCTTGTGTATGTTTCGAAGAATGGTTCCAGAATACGATTTCATAGAAGAAAAAGTGCAGGTGATTTACGTTATGAAAGAAGAAAAGTATATGTTATTTACTAGTTAAATAGCAATTACCCCTATCTCTAGCCCACTGCATTTAGATGGATTCCCATATCAGTCCTTTTTCTATTTTGTCTGTTATTGTGAATTGAATGAAAGAGAAAGAATAGAATATCTTATAAACAAGGAAACACAATGACTAAAACCGTATACATATTTATTACATAAGGTAGAAAGGAAAAACGGTATATCGAAGTAGTTCTGACAATTCAGTAATATTATGAATTCCATTTGGAGCTTTTAGCTACTTCGACCCGATAGATTTTAGTGATAAAGATCAAAAAAGAAAAAATAAGTGTAGTAAAGTAAATAGTAAAAGTAGAAGTAGAAAAAGAAGTAGATTAAGTACTAATTTCTTGGTTGGTTGTATCATTAACCATTTCTTTTTTTGGTGCGAGGAGCTTACCATGAATCCACTTATTTCTGCTGCTTCCGTTATTGCTGCTGGATTGGCTGTAGGGCTTGCTTCTATCGGACCTGGGGTTGGTCAAGGTACTGCTGCGGGCCAAGCCGTAGAAGGTATTGCGAGACAACCAGAAGCAGAGGGTAAAATACGAGGTACTTTATTGCTTAGTCTGGCTTTTATGGAAGCTTTAACAATTTATGGACTGGTCGTGGCATTAGCTCTTTTATTTGCAAATCCTTTTGTTTAATGTTTCATTTCATCTTAGAAGAAAAACATAACCATAACTAAGAAATTTGAGAATTCTCAAATTCCATTAAGAATAATAAGCGGAGTGATACAAAAAGAACTCTGTTCTTTGTTAGTCCTATCTATAAAAGGAGAGTATATGAAAAATCTAATTGATTCTTTTGTTTCCGTGGGGCACTGGTCATCCGCTGGGAGTTTTGAGTTGAATACCGATATTTTAGCAACAAATCCAATAAATCTAAGCGTAGTGCTGGGTGTATTGATCTTTTTTGGAAAGGGAGTGTGTGCGAGTTGTTTATTTCAAGAATAGGTTGGATTTCACCGACTGCACTTTCTTTCTATTTATGTATTCTTTTTTATAGCAGAACTAGGAACAAAGGGTGCACAATCTCGACGAATTACTTCTGAATTGGATTTCATTCAGAAATCATATGTAAGAACCATAGCATTTCGTGACTAATTGGTAAATGAACTTTGATTCTCTTCTCTATCAACCAATAATGTTGAGGTCTTTTACATGGTTAAAGATCAATTGTTTGAAGTCCAGGCACAGCATAGTATGGTACTCTTTCTACCGCTACGTTAGTACCAAAAAGGTTTAAAAATGATAAAAATAAAAAAGGAATAATTGGGAATTTATTCGATGTAGAACACTCATATGGATAAAATTATTTGAACCATTAACTGGAAAAATGGGTATCTTCCCCTCTCCACTGCCGAATCGACGACCTATGTATTGTATTTATATAAAATGTATTTGTATAAAAAAGAGAATTTTTTGGATGAAGAAAATCGAAATCCCATTCTAATAATAATGAGAATGAAGTAATGAAGTTCATAATTCTATTCAATTCTATTTCTATTCTAATAGTATAATAGAATTCTTTTTTCTTTCAAATATTTTCTTTTTTTTTTTTTTGAAAGAAAGAAGTTCTAAATAAAGAACAAATAAAGAAACAACTTTGCTGACAATTTTTTATTTTTTGTCTGGTCTGAAGAGTCCTCCTAAGATTCTGATGTTAGATCAGTTTTGATAGCTTTGAATACGAACAGAAAAGAGAGGATAGGCTCATTCCATTCAAAGATATGGGAATGCCCATCAATCAAAGAAAAGATAAAAGAAAAAATTGAGCGTGAGAGCCAAATGAATCGAAAGATTCATGTTTGGTTCGGGAAGAGATATTCTAATTTTTAAATGAATGGAAAGATAATCTACTTTCATTAAATGATTTATTAGATAAG